CTACTCTTCTTCTAATTTGATTCTGTTTAAAAATGTAAAGATCTCACTGATCTTAGAATCAAATGTCTTCTCCTATGGTATATGTAATTAACGAGAAAGCCGAGAGACTTCCCAGGAGTGTGTAACCCACCACCATCTTAATAAAGACCCTAAAAAAGGGAGATTGTTGTGATCACTTTTCTTGTGTGAATCTTTATTTCATATTCTAAATTCTCTTTAACAAATAAACGGTTAGAAAGCAAAAAGGATTCAGGCATATGAATCCACCAGTTACGACAAAGTTGACTTGCTAGAACCTCGAGCAACGACATTGGGATAGGACTGGGTTCCCCACTCTCTGAAGCCTAATTTGGAGCGGGCAAGTTCAATGGGACGGGCACTTCCGCACTAGGAGATCTCCGTCTTATATCGTCGGCCTCCCAGAATGGACGAAGCAGATTCTATATCTATGGGATACTTTGGATAACGCTGGCATTTATGGTGCTGTCCGAGTCGCGCAAGAGTATTACCAAAGGGACGCAAACATTTATAGGGGCGCTTGTGAGTAGTGGAGCTGGGTGACGAATACCCTACATTTGAAGAAAAAACCTTGTGGGACCTGAAGAAAATCGCCGGCCTTCCTATTTACGGCCAAGTTTACGACGAGTACACTCCTTGGAATGAAGAGTTGTACGGCTTCGACGAGATTTCGAAAGATAAGTACCTTCGGAGTGTGCCCGGGAACTCTTCGCGAAGTACCAACGCTTGGCGCTTTGTAATCAATATACAAAAGTTGACCATCACGTATGGGTGAACCATTTCTTCAAGGGTGAAATTGAGAGACAGGCAGGCCCCACAGCCTAATAGAGCCAAGAAGAAAGGTATGTCAGAGACGGCCTACTTCCATTCTACCACAAGTCCAGCGGCATAATATGCTGGAGAAGAAGAAGTCTTTGCTGCTGGTTACCGAAGCCCGACTCCGGATGAGACGACTTAGCCTCATTCTTGGCTCTCTGGTTGAGCCGCTTTGTCCTTCCGAACAACCGCAGCCGCCCGGAAACATTCGTCATGGCCGGGTTCTTGGTGCAGGGAAAGAGAGTAGCCATAGCTCCGGCCGTCCTTGCCAGCATTTATTACGGTTTGGGCGCTGTTGCCCAAGAGAAACTGGGTCCAGGCCAGTGCAATGCGGAATTCCCGGTCCACTACTTCTATGCATGGCTGGACCAGTATTTTCCTAAGCTGTATATGAGATTGCCGCTTCCGGACCTGGGGAAGCTAAAGATTATGTCCCGGAGATGCTTGCGAAAACATTGAAGCCGGGAAGTTCGATGCGAAGATAGCCAGTCTCTTTATTTGTCATCCGATGAGCTTCACGTGGCGGCCCTACAAGCATGGTATTTAAGAGATGCCCTAAATCTTGTATGATTGGTCGACAAGGTCAATGAAAAGGGCCCTTGCTACTTATTGCTGTTGTGAAAATGCATCAAAGAGAGTATCTGATCTCCATGCGATGCGGCATTCTGACGTTACGGCAGGGCAACGTGCTTCGGGCAGAACCGTAAAATCCCCACCGGTTTTCAAGACAATTTTGTTTTGACCAATTCATTCCGGCACCCGGTCACGACGTCAAGCGCGTCATCTTTAACCTTTTGGAGCTGGCGGGGTACTGGGCACATATGATGAGAAAGGGCACCGGGGCTGCTTTCGTGATAATGCCGGATGACAGAGAGGGCAAGATGGTCTTGGAGTATGTCCGATGGTGGCATCAACTGACGTTTTCTTACTTCTCGAAAGGAATCAACAAGCTGTTGACATTCAAAGCCCTGATCAAGAAAGGGTTGGGAGTCGAAGTCCTCCTCCTCCTGAACCCACATATGGACCCATTCCCGAGCAGGGGCAGCCACCCAGATCATCGCAACATCGGAAAGGTCACCAGCCAGCAAACCCGGATCATGAAAGGAAAGGGAGGTTCAGCACCCGTCAGCCAGCATGCATCCCCGGAAAGAGAGGCGAGGCCAAGATTTGAGATGATCCCGGCGACTATCTACCTGAAAAAGTTGCCGATAGCTACATCGCGAGTCTCTTCCCTTCGGAAGCACAGCACGAGCCATTCTAAAAAAAGTAGAGGAAGAGATGTCTATGTATGAGAGGGCCGTAAAGGACTCTCTTGAGCCAACTTTCGGGAGGCCAGTTCAGGCTCTCTTTAGAATTTCTACAGGTATACTCATTTTCGAATGCAATCCATTCGTATTTCATTCTTTTTTTCTTGCCTTAACTTTGCTTTTCTTTGCAATACAGAACCGAAGACGAAGGCGAAGGAAGCTCCAGCGGATCCGGAGAAAGGAAAAGTAGCCGAGCAACCGGTCGAATCGATTTCGTCCGACAAAGAAATGATCTCCGCACTTCGTCATGGGATGAGGGGCAACTAGAATCCCGACGCTCCTCCTTCTCCTCCCGAGGGAACTTCCGGCTTACAGCGGGCTGCTGTCATCCCTCCTTTGGCAGCGATCCTTCGAATTTCACCACCAGTCCAAGCTGAAGAAGTTCAAGAATCGGTCCTCCCCCTTACACGGGCCGAGGCACCGATCATGTCAAAGCCTCCTGCCGAGCAAATTACTGAAGTTGGTTCTGAGTCGGCTGGTGATCCAGAAAAGGCTGCTGAACCTAGTGTCGAAGGAACACCAGCCTACCGAATGTGTTCCGGAGTCCGCGGGTAAAGAAAAGAAGTTGAAGAGACGGCTCAGTCGCAGCCGAAACGACTGAGATCACAGGGAGCGATCCCCGCTAAAGGTAGCTGGAGCCGGGTTTTTTCGAGGTTCTTTCTTCCCTACTTCCGCTGCCAAAGCCTTACTAGATAGGGGGCGAGTCGGGCGAGAGAGAGAAAGTCCTCCTTCTCACTCGACTTGCGCGAATCACTGCCACTCCGTGCGCCATAAACAACACCCCAATTTATACCGCATTCATCTTTCAGCGTGTTTTTTTGCATTTGTGTTGGAGAACGTAAAGAGATTTAGTAGGTGATAAGTATAACCATAAGTGCAATGGAACAAGTTTCGATTGAGTTAATGATCAGTGGCTTGCTTGCCCCCTTAAACAAAGGCACATCACTTAGACTGCTAAAAACTGATGCAAGCAAAGTTTCTCAGTACCTATGGGCCGTTTAAGAAAGCAGTGCATATTAATTACTGATTGCCATCGTCGACTATTGCAGGTGACTCCCTCATCAAAAGCTTTTTCAAAAGATTTCAGACTCTTCCTATTTCAAAGCCTTTGGATGTCTCTGTTTTCCTCATATTGATGCTTCACAAAGAAACAAGTTTTCTCAAAAGAAAATCGTTGGAGCTTTGTTGGATATAGTGAAGAACATAAACATAAAGGGCCGGACCGGTTTGATGAAAGTAGATTTTTCTCTTCTATTCTTTCGGATTTGGCTAGAATTTGGGGGAGAATCTTGAGCAGCAGCAGCTGAAAGCCATTCATGAATTTAAGCCGTTACAGCAGTGTGGTCAGACGTTGCAGCAGTCCATGTCCTCCTCAGCCCCAACCACTTACAATATAGGGGCTCTACAGTGGTCCTCCGCGTCTCAGCAGCATTCATCTTCGGATTTTCAGCAGCCCATGCTCAGGCATGACCAGTCCACGTCACAGCCCATTCTCAGACTTACAGCCTCTACGATAAGCAAGTGAATGCTGGTAATCCAATCAATTGTCTGAAGCTCCTGAGTCTCAGGGCCCCTTATATCCTTCTCCCAATCTCAGAAGATCCACACTCCTATTGATCGATTTTTCTCCTATGGTTCCTACTCTCTTGACTTGAGCACAAGTCTTTCATAAATCTAAAAAATCATGGAACCGGACTCTTATCTTACGATAAAGCCAAATCAGATGAGAATTGGAAACGAGCTATGTTAGAAAAGAAAAAATGGAAGCTCTTCAAAAGAATGAAACCTGGGATCTTGTCTTTCCACCACCTGACAAAAACATTGTTGGGTCAAGGTGGGCTTACAAGATCAAATACAAGTAAGATGGTTTTTTTATATAGAGGTACAAACGGCTTGTAGCAAAAGGCTTTTATCACGAGTAAGAAAGCTCACTTGGTTGCTCAAGGCTATGAAAAAGAGTATGGTCTATATTATGCCGAGACGTCACGTTCAGTCCAGTTGCTCAAAATGGTACCATTCGCACTCACTTACATTCAGCACTGGACCAACTCTCATCCCAGTTAGACGTCAAGAACGCTTTCCTTCACGGAGATCTCAAAGAAGAGGTCGAGGCCAACCTCCCGGTTATGAAGACTCTATTCATCCAGACTATTTGTGTAAGCTTTCAAAGGCTCTCTATGGACTCAACTCAAACAGGCTTTGATAAATTCAGCACTACTAACATTAGATAGTAGTTCAGCTGGATCACACCTTATTTGTTTGTCAAGCGCTTCAGGTATATCCCCATTTTTGAATAAAAAAGAAAATGAACAAAAAAAGATATTACAGGCAATGATTCTGCTGCTATTCATCAAACGAAGCAACATCTTGGCAAGCAGTTTCATATGAAAGATCTTGGTCCTCTAGCCGGGATTTAAGTTTTTCGGTCTCCGGGTATGCATCTAACTCAGCAGAAGTACGCCATGGAATGCTTCACAGGTTGCCCTGTGTGACTCCAGCTTAATGCCAAGCTGTATTCTCATGATGGTGAGCTGCTATCAGATCCATCGGCCTATAGGAGTATGTATGGTGGGTGGTCTCCAGTACTTAACTCTGACTCGCCCAGATATTTCGTTTGCTGTTGGACTTGTAGACAAGTTTATGCAGTCTCCTCGGGTCCCTCATTTAGTAGCTGCTAAACGTATTTTGAGATATCTAAAAGCTTTACTCTTCTGGAAACCTTGCCATTACTGCCTACCCCTATTCTATTAGTCAAGCTTGGCAACCCCTACCTCTTAAAGCTGAAGTAAGGTATTAAGGCTGGTGATGTTACAGATCGTCGCTCCACTACTGGCTTTTGCGTTTTCTTCGGTGACTCTCAACTATCTTGGAAGAGCAAGAAAGAGACAGTGGTTGCTCGCTCTAGTGCAGAAGCCGAGTAAAGGGCTCTTGCTGATACTACATTAGAGATTATTTTGTTGCGATGGTTACTTAAAGATATGGGAGTCACTTTTTCTGGGCCTACTATTCTCTTTTGTGACAACAAGAGTGCTATCCAAATAGCACACAATGATGTGTTTCATGAGCGAACAAAACATATCGAAATAGCCTTACTCACTTAGGGCACCTCGTTCGCCATCACTTTCTACAGGGTTCAATGCCCTCAGAGCTTCAGATCGCGGATCTTCTTACGAAGTCCCACACCACTGTGCGATTCCGATACTGAGTATCCAAACTCCAGATGTTATCCCTTGAGGCATCTTGAGTTTGAGGGGGGTGTTAGGCATCTTGATTCATATTGATTCTGTATCTTCTGTATATAGTAAGAAGGTCTTGCTGTATATAGCACTTTCCTTTTTTGATGCTTTTTACATGTATATATAGGGCTTTATACCCTCAGTGAAATACATAGATTTTCACCCATTTTCAAATCTCTTTTTTTTAATAAAACAATAATAAATTTATAGTAAGTAATCGAGGAATTAACTAAAACTACATTTGACTGACTAGACTCTCTTTGTCCCCCGCCGGGTGAGCCTAATATTAATAAAAACTCTAAAGGAAAGGATGATACACGTCTTGGAGTGAAGGACAGAGCACAAAAAGCTTTTTCTGGAGATGGAGAGAAAAAGTAAGCGGGGTGCTTTATCTCTTCCCTCCCGGTGTCCCCATTAGTTGATATACGGAATGGGAAAGGAATTCCAGATCATTCAGATTTAAGGGGATGGAATCGAGAGGGAAGAAAGAGTCCGGTTTCAGAGGCTTGATCCACTTTGTAATCATGGATCATCAACAAACCCCTAAATGCTTCTTTATACTGTCGCCACGGAGGTAGGGAGAACTCTTAGATTCTCAAGTTTTAGAGAGTTTTTATGAAAATCCATCTCCACCTATGTTGTGCCCTTCCTCCCAAAGCATTCCGGCATCTGTTATTCCTGGTCTCACCCTGTGAAGCAAAGTCGGACAAGGGGGAAAGACATGGAATTGATAGGGGACCGTAGCCAAGCGGCTAAGGCATGAGTCTGCAAAACTTCTATTCGTCGGTTCGAATCCGACCGGTTCCTACAGCGCCGCGCCATTCTACCCATCATTTTTTTACATGGTTAGTGGATGGAACGGGGGCCTCCGCTTGCTCCTTCGTACTAGTGGCTTAGCTGCCTTAGTTTCCCTTCCTTACCGCCTTATTAGCAGTCTTCTTCTTTATGTCTCTAGTTTCTTTTCTCTTTCTTTAGCAGCTATCCTTGCTTCGGCCTTAGGTCTTACAGCTATGGTACTATAGACATATCTAGTTAGTCTTCTTCTTTCCTCGCCTTTGGCTTTCGTCCTTCGTCCTCTTTACACTTAGTTGTTTGGGACTTCAAGCAAGGATTAATGGACTAGACTAATAGTTATTATTTTCTCTTTCTTTTAGTATCTTTCCATCGGCTAGCCTCACTCAGTTAAGCTATCCAGTAGGGTCTGTTCTCCCTATGTCTTAATCTCTTTCCTTTCTTCTTCGCCTTTTGCTTTAGGTCTTCTTGCCTTGGGACTAGTAGCAGTTTGAGTCCTTATGCCTTTATGCCTTCCTTAGTGGCTGTCTTAATTCCTTATCTTCTGCTTCTAGTTTCCGTTGCCTTTAGTAGCCATCCTTGCTTCGCCATTAGGCTAAGTAAGAAAGATTAGGACTGACCTTCTTATGACTGGTTAATACCTCTTTCCTAGCTGCTTTGCCCTTTACTAGTAGGCTACTACTACTACTCTCGCCTCTGTTGACAAATGAAGAACACCTTTTCCCCTTCCTTACTTCTTTTCCTGGAGAGCTCTAATGTGACCTTAGTACTCTGTAAGCCAATGTTGGTTAGTGCTCTAGGTGCCCTCTGTTGTCTTGTATTAATCTATTTTCTTTCCGCCGCTTTCCTTGCCTTCGTCCTCTTTACACTTAATTGCTTCAGCCTTAACTTACTTTATTTTAAAAAGGGCTTGGTCTTCCCCGGCTTACCATTCTATTAAATAAAATGAAAGTCTCATCTTGTTCACATCATAGGCAGTAGAAGAGTCCTATTGATTCCTATCCAGGTCTTAGTTTGACTCGGTGGTTAAGCTTAAGCAGTGGATGTGCAAAGATTAACAGAGATCTCATAGGTGCCCTTCTAAGGCTAAGAGAAAGAAAAGATGGCGCACGGCGCGTCAGGATAAGGCTTTTGAATTCATAGATGTGCCCGCTTCGCTCTCAAACTGTCCATCAGGTGCAGGTGTAGTACCAACAAAGTCAAGTTCAAGCTCCGGGTCGGATTTGCCAGCGGACTTGATGCTGAGGCACAAGAACCTTCTTTATGGAGGAGAGGAAAATCTACTCACTCCAATATTTTGATTGAGAAACTTCTCGACGAAAGTCCTTTGCGAGTGCTTGGAACTTGCATCATCGCCTGCCTGTCTCCGAATCGAAAACCTTTCCAAGGAGGCTCGAGAGACCTTTGCTTGCGCGTGGAGAGAAGAGTCCGATATCCACTGGTCAAGGAAGAAAGCTGGGATTCTTGCCTTCCTACCCCGAATGGACTGTTTTGACTACTTTGACCCCCGCCACGGGGCAAGTCGGTTTCCTTGGTCATTCAAGCTCTTCTTTTAGTCTTCCTTTTCAGTATGGGAGGGTGGATGTCCGCTCCCTTGGGTATGCTTTCAAAAGGGCTGTTTTCATGCGTGCTGGTGTTCGTGGTCTGTTGGTTTTTCTGTTCTTGTGGGGAAAGGCTGGATTGGCGTATCTACAAGTTGAGAGTGTGCTCGGGCAAGTGGGCTAACCAGAACTACTAGTAACGGGATTTACCTGCAATACGAGTAAGGGGAATGGAACTCTTGTTTGAGAACTTTAGCTACGGACTTAGGTTAGCTAACTCAGCTTCTCCTATGGCCATTTGGATTAAGAAATTAGGGTAATGCGAAGACAAGGAAGGCCGAATAATGGTGAGTCGAATCAGGCGCGGCAGCCGTTCCAAGGCTTTGATGCCACCGTTCAGGCCTTATTTAAGATAGGAAAATTAGGTTAAAGCCGGGTTTTGCCTAAGGCGAGTAGCAGACTCTGGTTTCAGTGCACATGTGGAAGGCAACTCTGTTTAGCCGGAGAGAAATCCCCGGGTAACTTACTATTAATGCTAATCCATTAGTTCTAGCTCGAAGTTAGCTGCTTGACATGAGTAGCTTGGCTTGCTCATGGGGGTCTTTGGAAAAAAAGTAACCAGGGAATTCATATACTAATCTAATCATCCAGCTCGAGAAGTTTTTTTGTTTAAAAGTATATCGGGAGTTCAAGCAGATGTTAAATTAGGGTGAGGTTTACTATTCTAGTCTACAGGCCACTTAGCGAAACGAAATCCTGAGTATCGACTGTCGTGTGAGTCTCGACCAATGTGTAGCTGCCGGGCTATAAGTAACGGCATTTTCAGTTAAGATAACAGGATTCAAGCTTGAAAAAGTGTATGTGCTTGTTATAAGTAGATGTAGATGTGAAAGTGTCTAAGGGACCGCCTAACCCCTCCTCTTAAATACGTTGTTAGAGGCGTCAGCTATTCGTAGATCTGTTTTTTTCCGGCTGTAGCCATAGATGTTTCCATTGAGGCAGTAGCCGTTTCCATCCATAGAGGTTGTTGCTTTATCTGTTGCAATAGAGGTTGTACCTCGTCAGGTGGGGGTGGAACTTCATAAGTCATTAATAAAACAACGATCGATGCAACGAGGTCTTTAACCGCTTCACTGGCAGACACCTAAGAAGAAGGCTTAAAGGCTTATTAGTAGCTGGGATTTCACCATAGATACTAGTCCGACTTTGCCTCGTTCGTGTAGGCTTGCTTCTTCGGCGTATCAATTCAAATATGGAACTAGAAGACCAGCCAAATACGATTGGGCTCAGAACGAATAGAGTTTGGCCTTGTATATGTCCGCAGTGCCACCCTAAGAAGGGCGCCTCTGTGCGTTCGGCGTAGCGTACTATAAGTGGTGCCGAGCCGGGGCAATATTCAGGAGCATATTCATTTTTGTTGGGTGCGCTTGTAGATGCACACTTCTGAGAGATAGGATCTAATGGTTGGTTACCACGTGGGCTAGGCACCTTTCCCTTGAGGCCTTGGGCTTTATCAATCCGATATGGATTCTCACTCGAGAACCTCCAAACAAAAGAGTGTCTCACTCGCTCCTTTGCTTTATTCTTCTTCTTTTGCTGTTTCCTTTCTCCGGTAACGGGAGTCAGTGTATTACGTCTTTACTTTCTTTAGGGCCGGGCCTTGGTTTTCTCAATCCTTTTTTGACTTTAGGATCGTCCTCATCACGTAATCGACTATGATCGTCCGAACGACAATGACTCGATTATGACTTGCTTGCTGGGTATCCATTGCTTGGTATTCTTAAGGTATCTCCTTCTTCGCAAGCAACCGCTAGTTAGGGGCTCCATTTGTCAGCTTCATGGTCATGGAGAACTCTGAATTACCGGGCAAGATCACGTCCCTCAGGAGAGGTGGAAGATGTTCCTTCCTGATCGAACAAATGGATATGGATATACTATAACGGTTGACGTCGGCTCATAAGAAGAGTGCTTTTTAGCAGCTCGAAGAAAGATCGTAATAGAACACCACTTATAGCTCCAGAAAAGATTGTGAGAACCACTATCATGATTGGCACGCACTTCACGGCCTGAAACAACGCACTCAAAGGCCTTTGTTCTGGCCCGATTGGAGTCTGTGGAAAGGTCACTAATAATTAGGAATCTCTTCTGCTTTGACGCCCACTCCCCAGCCTAACTCAACGCTCCCCGTCTGGTCGCCCTCTGTTTGAAGTCAAAACGGGGCCACTTTTGTTGGTTGTGTCCTCTCAGTAGCCGCCCATCATCTCAAGGGCACATGCCGTACATGCTCCATCCAGTTGGGGAGAGTTTCCTTCCTTGTCGGGGTACCATTCCACTTTCTAGGAATAATGCTCCCCGATATACCGAAATTTAGTAGAAGCATGTGGGCTGGTGGTCTTGCTTCAGCTTGTGGCCTTGCTTGCTGAGTTGCTTGTGGAGGTCTCCTTTCATAATTATTCCCCTGCTGCCTTAACAATCTCCTGCCGCGGACGTTCGCTCCTGTATTATAACCAATAGAAAGATGGTCGATTCCACCCGCCTTGGTCGATCACCAGAACGTGAGGACACAGAAAGCTCCTATCCTCGCAGGAACGAACGCTGCATAGTTGGAAGGGGCGATCAGAACGTATGTAACTCCACACCGGGGGCTAAGACTATGGGAGGTCACCATCACGGCTTAAGCTGGATCTGAATCGTGTTCGGTCGGTCGCCAAGGCTCCATCGTTGCGCGCCCTTTTTCTAGGGCAATGAATGAGTCCCGCTCCAGTCAAGTACATTTTGTTACCGAGGTCATTGAACTCATAATTTTTTTCTAAGAATTTGTTTGCCCACTCTTTGAACATCTTATCTTGTATAGGCTCTTTCTCGGAGCCTTGACCCTTCTCCATGCATAAGTCGTCTGGAATGACATAACTCTAAATAATATGATTCTGAATCCGCTTCTGCATTGAGTGAGTTGGTTGGTCCAGAAACATAAACAGCTTGTGGAGCAGAGGGAGTCTGACTCTATCTATTAGGGAGGTTCGATCTATGAGTGAGCGGTGGTAGAGCGGAGGCTAATACGCGGCGGGGGCGTACTGCTTTGAAATGTCACTAACTGGCGGTCATTGAGGAAGATAGTTTCACAGGCGGTCACTTATAGGAAGACAGTGAGGTCTAATGGTCGTTTAGACTAGTCGTCCAGGGGAGGGCTATGGTTGTCCAGGCTTTCTTTGTGGGAGGAGCACTTATCCATCCTTGGCTGGGAAAGAACCTGTTCCACCTGTTTATGGGCATAGGCCAGCCTTATGGTCCAGTAGTTCCACCACCAGTTTATGGTAAAGTTAAGGTAGCAAAGGAAAGTTATTAAACGGCTCCAATCCGGTCGATACGACCCAGATTATTAAAACACATACATTGACGAAACGCACCTACCGACATACGAACGACAACGGAGCTTTTTCTTCTTTCGCCTCGGTATCTGATCTGAACTTCTCTATTTGCGAGGACCTACAGAAGGTGTATTTCAACAACTCAACGACGAGTGGCGCCCTTTCGTTCTCTTCGACCACCTTTATCGGGCTCCTACTTTCACCACTTTCAGCGTAAGACCAGGACAAGTTGCTCCCTTGCCTCGCAGGTAGTAGGGCAGGTAATTCATTATGAGAAATATGAATATATGCCAAAATCAATCTATCGAGAATATCATATCTGAGATCCAATGTGAATTGGATCTCAGATATGACCACTCCCTAATAAAAAGAGGATCGCACTTGCGGAATTGCGAATTGCATTTCTCGAATAAAAGGCGGCAAGTACCAATCCATATAATAGCTTGCGTAGTAAAAACCCCTTATTTCTTTATTGGGGCAAAGACCAACCTGAGGAGGAAATCTCAAGCACTTAATAATAGCCCCGAAACTTTTATATTAAACCCAACCCGTTAAGGTCAAATGCAGAGCTCCTTCTCATGGCTTTCCGAGCGGCTAACCATTTCTGGCTGGGGTTACAAGTGCTCTGAGAGATCGAGACTGCTGGGGAACGCCACGAACGAGTGCTCTACCCCCTTGGTCCACACACAACAGGGGAGTAAGGTCAAGTAAGAGCAAGACTGAGAGCGTGAAGGTGGGGTAGGAAGCCTAGGCGGCTATGAAAAATAAGAAAACGATGGAAGATATAAGCCCCTTCACAAATCAAACAACGATCTACAAGCGCTTCATGCGCCGAAATCAAATAAGCTGGATAAGGAATTGCAAGGTCAACCCCAGGTCTGCTTGGAATAGAGTGACAAGGGCAACCCTTTGATTGAAGCATAGGTAAGCATCTCCGGCTGAAAACTATTGATGATATGTTAAACGAGATTCATAGGACCCTGCTATAGCCCTCTCTTTTCGGTGGCTACCCTCTTTTGACCAGTCAGTCTTCTAACTAAGAAAGAAAATTTGCAGGTGGAAAAAAGCCCCTTACCGATCCTTTCCGAGAAATAACAATTTATGACCGGAGCATGTACGTGGTGGGTCAGCCAACGCTGCCCTTGTATCGTGAGCATCTGCGTCAATTGACGACGGTCAAGATAGGATTGATTGAGAAAGAAAGCCCACGGCCAAAAGAAGGTGCCTACGTGGTGGCCGGATAACTATTGATTGGCGGATAACCATTTGCTGAGGTCGGGCTAACTGCTTCAAAGCAAACGGCAAGTATAGAACCCGTTCCTGTGTCAGTTGGTGGTGAAGGCTTGTTGTTTGTACAGGTACACGTGAGTGAGCACCGCTACTGGTCAAGTTCCTGGGCCTGAGATACGAGCTCAAAGAGGCGAGGATGTGAAATGCATCTGCTGGTACCTGGGATCAGAGTTCTCCGCCCACCGTCGATACTCACCACTATTTTAGCGACCCTTAGTCTCAGTATGCTCGTCTCTCTGTCCTGTCCTCCCGCCCGCCTCATGTAGCTCATAGTCGTTCTGGAACTAAGCGATCGCACTGCACTCCGAGTCTCTTTGTTTGAAAGAGAGCCTCACCTAACCTACTAAGGTAGATAGCTAGGTTGCAACCGCAACACAGAACACAGAGGGAAGGAAAGACGGACCCTGGGGACCACCAAAAGGAGCTTACTCCACCCCTCTTCACCCGAACTGCTATATCACGCCCACCCTTATTCTTCTTCTTTTTTATAATAAAAGAAGAAGTCCCAACTAGCCGGGATGCTTACTATTCTTCAACTAAGAGGACTACTTCTCTATCGCCCCTTCCTTTAGAAAGAAGCCCTTCCTTAACCCTAAGAATACAAACAGCAACAAGGTGAGCGGAGTGAAATGAGCCTCACTCTTCCTTTTTCAAGTTAAGGAACGAGCCTACGCAGAAACCTCAATGTCAATCAGTGAAATCTTTCATTTGACGGGATTGGTGTTCAGTGAAACCTACCAGCACTGGGCCGTAACCGGATAGAGCCTTCGGGACATATCCACGCTTACCTAGCGGAATCTTCCCACTTACTTAACTCATTCCCGAGCTTGAACCTTCCTCTTCCTCTCCGAGCTTCACTTCCTGCTTAACGAGCTCTTGCACTAAACTAAAGTAATTACCTCCCGGATGGGGAACCACATAAATCAGGCAGAACCTGACTTCAATAAAAGACGGCTCGGAGCGCCAGTGCGCGAAAAGCCTCCCAACAAGTTTAGATTGGTTCTTTCGGTACGTTTGCCTCAACGGGGCGTCAAAGCGAGAGAATGACCCGGTACCCGAAGTCTGCTTCCTAAGACCGCGTTCATTGTGATTGGTCTAGGATAGGCTCTAACTTCTATTGAGTTCCGTTCTCGCTGCCCTGGATCAGCCCCTTTACCTAGTAACCTCCTAGCCCCTCAGCTTCGTGACATTCGACGAAGCGAGCAGAAGCTCTCCGCTCGTGCTTCATTGGAGCGCTTCCACACAGAAGACTTCGCTGCCGCATTTTCCTAATCTGGTTTATCCGGGTTGATGACATAGCAAGGAGATAAGCGGTGTGGGGCGAAGTGAGCTTGGCCGCTCTGAGTAGAAGTGCTCTCCAGCAGCCTAGATCTAGCTCAGCTTGAGACTTTCGTACTGACGGATCGTCATAAAAAAACAAGGATGACTTCGCTAGTCGCGAGTAAGCGTACCAGCACCCGTACGGGAACGGCTTTCGGCTGTAAGGTGGCTGCACGCCTCGGAGTAGCCGCTAGGAGAGAGAAGATTATGCCACAGGGATCGGGGATCAGACTTGACTCGTACCGCCTGGGAGAGCATGGCGGAAGTCGCGCTGCCGTCTCATATATCTATTTAGGTATTCTATCTAATATGGAAGACTTGAAGAGGAAGCTGAATCAAGAGAATTTTGAACCGCACACACGCCTCCATCAGACGAGCGACGGGAGCGGGAGCTTCCGTCCTTAAACCAGCTCTTATTCTTGTGGTACACGAGATCCATAGATAGATAGGCACATGGATTTGGTTCCGCACATCGATCAAGCCTCCCCGGCATCCATTGATCCACTCACGAAAAGGAAGAATCACAAATATCACAAAACATAAAGATGTTTCCCGAACCCCAAACAAATAAGTTACCTCTAAAGTAGGGAGTTCCCCAAGCCAATACTGATGAGATGTTCTCCATTCTCTATTCCCCGTTAAAAATGAGATTCTGTTCCTAATACCAACTTAATGCTTATACTAGTGTGACCAATCTCATGCTAAACCTAAGAGGTTCTCTTCTATTCCACTCTTCCTCATAATAGCGTCACAAGTTAATAAGGAGCAAAGCCTTAGCCTATGGTCCTATTAGCACATACAGCAAAAAAAGGCTCATAAGAAAACACCCCTCCCTATACTACCATTGATAAAGATCCCAATTCAAACTGATTCGAAGAAAGAGAGTCCCTAACATCTAGCGCGCTTGAGACTGGAGTTCATTTATATAATAAGGTTTGGTAGGTCATACTCTATTCGTCAGACAGATTTGGGGTCACGCTGGCTGGCGAAAGACACTTAAGGAATAAGGCGCTTTTCGTTGGCTTGATTAACGGAAGAATAACTAGGTCCGGATTTTAGATGAGGTGCTTTCTCATCTCAAAATTCCTTGCCTAATTGACTAAAAGTCAAACCCTTTATTATTCCGGAGTGACGAAAACGCTTTCTGTAGGCACCCCCTCTGTTCTGTGATCCCGGTTCACAGTCCTCGGTTCAAAAGGGGAGGGCCGGGAAGATGAAAAAGCGCAGGGGAGGCGTTGACTGTGGCTGGGTCACTCGTTCGAAAGCGTTCCTGAGAAGGAGAAAAAGACCATGAGTTGGGGTTGGGGGTAGG